ATACTCCAACCGCCCCATGAATTAGTTATTCCTAAACGAGTCATGAAGGGTATAACGAACATACCTTGTCTCCACATTGGATCAAGAACGGGGTCAGAGGGATCAAAAACTGCTAATTCATATAGAGCCATCGAACCGGCCCAACCAGCAACCAGAGCTGTATGCATTATATGGACAGAAATCAATCGACCGGGATCATTCAATACGACAGTATGAACACGATACCAAGGCAAACCCATGGAAATACCTCTTTATCAAAGAAAAATAGACACTATGTAACTTTATTGCATTAGAAAAAACTATGCTATTGATATTCTCTTTTCAGTGGATTATCTCGAAGCAAGGGTTAATGTTAATATTTGTATTTGTTCTATTCTGTTGGTACTAATGGAACAATTCTGTTCGTAGGAACAAAGATAAACAGATCTATTCTATACCCAATAAGTACCAATACGCAATGGGGGTTGATCCCATTTTCTATGAGTGAATGCACCCATACTTGTTCATCATTCGAAGGCCCTATTCGTAAAAATTTTCCTTTATTCATTCTGTCTTCTTTTATGAACTTATCCAATCTAAGGATAAAATATGATGAAGGCCAATATTATGAAGACAATAAACTCATTGTTACGTTTCCATACCAAAGTGAAATAAAGTACTAAATTCTTTTTTCTGTTTTTTTATGCCTATTGGTGTTCCAAAAGTGCCTTTTCGAAATCCTGGAGAGGACGATATATCTTGGATTGACGTATAGTGCGGCTTGTCAGATATATTGGGTCATATGGTATTTTCCCGTTCTCTCCCTCGATCGAGATATCCTCTGTTTCGCCCAAGAAAGATTGATTGAATCATCAACAATTTGGAGCGTGAAGTTCAATTAGATCCATTTTATTTTTGGGGGGATCCAGATTAATATTATCAAATAATTTATGGTTGGCTTAGTTGGATCAATAAAATGAAGTATACAGGCTCCGTTTATAAAAAACCCAATTGGTAATATATGATTACTATATTGTATCATAAATGATTTTATTTATAAATAGAAATAGGAGTGATCTCAAACTGTTAATCAATCGAGTAATAGGATGAATACGTCGAATATTTGGTGAAGACATGAAATAAATAAAAAAAGGAAGTTGTAGTAAAAAGAAGTGGTATTGGGGGCATTTGTCCTATATGTGCAAATCGAAGTCGATCGGATCTTTACCCGGAGTAGAGCATAAACCTAAAAAAATTAAGAAGGCCCATTTAGAAACAAGAAAATGACATCGTGATTTGGATCGGATCTCGATGAGACAATACATCAATGATAAGTTAGTTCGATAAGTTTAATGAATTCTTTTTTTTTTTTTTATTTTATATATATTTATATATATTATATGGAAGGGTCAAAACTCATCTTTCTTGAAAAATCGAAGAAAAAGCCCCCTCGTTTTAGAAAGAGCTTGCTATGAAAAAAAAGAGGGCTGGAATCTACACATTGATTCTTTTTCGCGATTTTTTTTAGAACCGTATGCATCAAAAGGTGCATGTACGGTTCCTGAGGGATACAATTTTATCCTAATCAACCGACTTTATCGAGAAAGATTACTTTTTTTAGGCCAAGAGGTTGAGAGCGAGATCTCGAATCAACTTATTGGTCTTATGATATATCTCAGTATAGAGGATGAAAACAAAGATCTGTATTTTTTTATAAATTCTCCTGGCGGATGGGTACTACCCGGAATAGCTATTTATGATACTATGCAATTTGTGCCACCAGAGGTACATACAATATGCCTGGGATTAGCCGCTTCAATGGGATCTTTTATCCTGGTCGGAGGAACAATTACCAAACGTCTAGCATTCCCTCACGCTTGGCGCCAATGAGTTTTTTATTTGATAGAAAAAAGCAGACTATGCCTTCGCCATATGAAATATGAATATTAAGTAATAATAGCATGGCACTTCGAATTCGATATGAGAAAATTCTTTATTGTTTTTTTTTTCAAAACATTAGATTATGTATCGAAAGAGAAGTATGAGATAAAGGGTATTTCCGATTTTATCTTATCTATCGGGGGTCCGTTTCAGCGTCACAAACTTTTTGTTTTCACACCAGAAGGCTCTTAACAATCTTTATGTTATGAAAGGATACGAAAATAAAAAATAATCTTATTTGGTTCTTATTTTATTTGATCAGATCAAAAAGAAACTTTGGGATTGCTGAATCATAGAGGAAATAAATATATAACGTAACGGAGCCATCATAGTATTTTTTAACTTCTCCGAAAGGAAGGGTGGTAATTGGATCATTTACCGATCTGGATCTGACAGATCCTACATTTTTCGATGGCAGGTAAAAGTCAATTCCATTGTAGAGCCGTATGCAATTCGCAAAAGATGCCTGTACGGTTGTTCAATTCTATCTTTTTTTCTTGTTATTCTTTATCTCTTCTCTTCGACTCATCATACGAGATAGAGAAATCATTTATTATGTTATATCATCAGGGTAATGATCCATCAACCGGCTGCCGCTTTTTATGAGGCACAAGCCGGAGAATTTGTCATGGAAGCGGAAGAACTACTGAAACTGCGCGAAATCATCACAAAGGTTTATGTACAAAGAACGGGCAAACCCTTATGGGTTGTATCCGAAGACCTGGAAAGGGATGTTTTTATGTCAGCAACAGAAGCCCAAACTCATGGAATTGTTGATCTTGTAGCGGTTCAATGAAAAAAGAAAGGATTTCGTGCAAATCCGTGATTTGAGATCTTCTTACCGGGTTTCATTTTCATTAAATTAAATAAAATGGGGGTAATTCATAATCATCCGGTTAGGATCGATCTAAACCAGTACATTATGTATATGATTCAGCATGCCAACTATTAAACAACTTATTAGAAACACAAGACAGCCAATCAGAAATGTCACGAAATCCCCCGCTCTTCGGGGGTGTCCTCAGCGCCGAGGAACATGTACTAGGGTGTATGTGCGACTCGTTCAGATCATGGACTGGGACGAAAAACAACTTTTACAGTATCAATGATCAGTACCAGTGAATAGAATGGAAGAACTCCATTCACTATCTAAACTAAAAAAAAAAAGATCTATCATATTCCCCTATTGTGTATTGTGTATGAAATTTATGGTTTCCGTCGGTGCAAATACAATCACCTAAATTTAAGATAATAAGCAATTCCCCATTGGCAAAAGGGTTATCCATTAAGCGGGGAAAATCAGCAGAAAGATTAGGCTCCCACTCTTGCAAGAACGGACTAACAGGGTCAGCTACTTAGCTAACCTTCATAATTAAATACCGTTACTGTATAGGTAGATCTCATTGTGAAAGACCTATTACTGGATAATTCATGGGTAGAGCCAAAGAGTGTGAACTGTACAAGTTACCAATAAGATTTATTAAATGAAGGAAGGAGCTCCGGTGTATAGAAAGGACCTCACCGTTTAAGAAGTAACCATAGAAACGATGGAACCCACTATTTCTTTATCCATTTAATTTCAAATTGACTACTTTTTTAGTTAATTTACTATGTTTTTGATACCTAGTATCAATACTATTTCTTATTTCGAGGTGAAATGCATAGAAAAAAGAAAAAAAAATCGTGGTCGGGAAGGTTATAGTAGCAAAAGCCATTGGAATTTTTATTTTATACATTGGAAGAATCCGCTTTGTTATTAATAGACCAGGAAAGGGTACAAGGATAACTGAAAGAAAGGAAATCAATTAGTTATTCATCAAAGTTTCATTTATTCAATGACCAGAACTAGACGAGGATATATAGCTCGTAGACGTAGAACAAAAATTCGTTTATTTACATCAAGCTTTCGAGGAGCCCATTCAAGACTTACTCGAACTATTACTCAACAGAAAATCAGAGCTTTGGTTTCGACTCATCGGGATAGAGATCGGCAAAAGAGAGATTTTCGTCGTTTGTGGATCACTCGGATAAATGCAGTAATTCACGAGAATGGGGCATCCTATAGTTATAGTAGATTTATACACGATCTGTACAAGAGGCAGTTACTTCTTAATCGTAAAATACTTGCACAAATAGCTATATCCAATAGGAATTGTCTTTATATGATTTCCAATGAGATCATAAAATAAAGAGATTGTAAAGAATTCACCGGAATGATTTAATGATTTAAATAAATGGAGTTCCCCGGAGAATGAACTCCGGGAAGGTAGATTCTAAATTAGTATGATAAAATATGATAAAGTCGTCAAAATGAAGGAATATGTTCAATAAAAAAAAAAGGATTTCTTCTTCTTCCCCGATTATTTTTGTTTCTTACAACACAACAATCAAATCTCGATTCTTAGATTTTTCGAACAAAACATCAAATCCGCGTTTGAGTTCGAATTGGAATTTCGATTCAATTGAAGAGTAAGCCTATTTATTTCTGGTTCTAAGACCAGTAGTTCTAGCGGTCGACTCGGTTCTTTCAAATTGTTTCTCATTATTAAGAAAAGGTAACGAAGATAAAATACGAGCTTGTTTTATAGCAATAGTAATTAATCGTTGTTGTTTCAAAGTCAATCTATTCACTCGTCTAGATAATATTTTTCCTTGTTCACTAATAAATCGACTAATTAAACTCATGTTTCTATAATCAATTCGATCCCCCGATTGGATCGGGGGCAAACGCCTACGAAAAGATCGCTTGGATTTAAGAAAAGGTCGCTTGGATTTATCCATGGTTTGTTTATTCCTTATCCCGAAAATCCTATTTCGTTCGGATCAAAAATGAATTAGAATTCAGAAATAGGATTTGGTTTATTTCTATTTAAATATATGTTATATATATTATATAATATTATATACTATATTATTTTACTATATTATTTTTACTGTTCCTTGGAAGGGTGACACACAGGCCCTGGGTTCGATCTATTTTTTTATCTCCCCATGAATCGTATGTTTATAACAATAGGGACAGAATTTTTGCAATTCCAATCGACCGGGCGTATTGTGTCGATTTTTTTCAGTAATATATCTGGAAATGCCTGTTGATTCCTTATTAACACCGCCTCGTACACAATTAGTACATTCCAAAAGAACCCTTATTCGGGCATCTTTACTCTTGGCCATGAACCTCCTTTGTTTTTTTTTTATTCATTCAAGTCTTCTATTTTCGATCCGAAGAAAGTAAGGAAAAAAAATAGAAGTTGCTAACTCAAAATCCAATTATGATATGAAGGATTTCGTTGTAATCAATATCAATAGAGTAATAGTAAATAATAAGTAATACAATGATTTCTAACTATAACTATATTTCTAATCGCAGTACAGTATTTAATTTAAGGATCTTGTATGATACTCTTGCACTAGACCAACATTTACATTTACGTTTTCCCTCTATTCTTAATTTGATTCGAGTCTGAACCCGAGTTTCGCTGAGGTTAAATCCACTTTTATTCTTTCTCTTACTCCTCCCTTATAAAATTCTAAAAAAGAGAAAAAAAGAGGAGGGGGAAAGGAATTAGTCACAGATATTTGATTGTATCTCTAATATTCTTCACCCCTTCTCATGTTAATTAAAAAAAGGGAATGTCAACGCATCCGGGAATAAACGATTAATCTCTATCAATAGACCTGCTAAGGACCCGAACCATATAGTACTTAGTACCGGTGCCGTGGAAAGATATGTTTTTAGATCTCGCATTTAAAATCCTCCTTATTTATTGTAATACATAATGGTAATACATATATGATCAGATGCATATGGACCACTTGTATTTGTACACAGAATTCCCGATTCAAATTGAAGATTCGCTAGATAAGATTTTCTTTTTCTTAAAACATAAAAAGAAGTTTCTTTACTCCTGAGCATTCCCCAAAAATATTCATTTATTTTTTATTTCATTTTTAGGGTGGGTTTCATATTTTATATGTATATAAGTCTTTTATTATTATATGTTAATATATAATAATATGATAAAAAAAAAAAGAAGAAATGGGAAGAAAAATTGTGTATATCAATGGAGGAAATAAGGATGTGGAAAACAAGACAGGTATTCTCTACAATGACAGTGTAGACCAATTGAAAGGGATGTAGCGCAGCTTGGTAGCGCGTTTGTTTTGGGTACAAAATGTCACGGGTTCAAATCCTGTCATCCCTACCTATTACTTCTCCTCTGAGCAGTAACGAAGAATCAATTGAGATCAATTAAAATTGGATATACATAATTTTTCATTTTATGATACTATAATAGTATATGCATACAAGATGTGTTGGAGTTACAAAAAGAATCCTTTTCTTTATAGTCTTATCTATTGTGATAAGAAAACGCTCTTAGTTCAGTTTGGTAGAACGTGGGTCTCCAAAACCCAATGTCGTAGGTTCAAATCCTACAGAGCGTGATTCCGTTTTTGTTAGTTGGAATTACACTGAACTAACTTCACTAACTTGAACAGCAATCTGAATTTGACCTCCTGTGGATTAAAGAATAAAGAAAAGAGGAGGTCAATCAAAAAAAGAGATGTTAATTAATCAAAGGTCCAACTGATCACCACGTCTGTATTGTAAATATGCAGTTACGAATAATCCAGCCAAAGTAATAGGAATTAGACCTAAGACGATTCCAAATAGAAAAACTTCAATCATTTCATTTCAATTTGTTTGAAAAGGGGAAAAGAGAGGTAATATCTATCCCTAAATCTTAATCCGAATTGCCCATGAATCGCAATGACCAAGAATTGGCAATTGACACGGTAAGGAACTCATAGAATACATGGAATCTCACGGAAAGGTTTCTCTTTATGAATTGTTTATTCGATTAATTTCAAATAAGTCGTATCTTGCTTAGACCAATAAATAGGACTGAGGTTATAGTTGAAGCCGCTAGTAGAAAACCGAAATAACTAGTTATAGTAGGCATGAAGGAGCTAAATGAAATATGTTCTTTATTATACATATGTTTATAAAGCACTTACCTAAGTTTCCATTTTTGCGAGATACGAGGATAAACAAAAATACCAATTGAAAGAATAAGTTAAATTGAAAGTTTTTGATTCATCAATCAATTATTATAGGCGGCACTAACAAAGATAGAGTGACAGAGGTATAAAAAGAAATCGATTCATTATCTGTGGCATCTACCCATACCGTGATTCCGAATCAACAGATTCATTGAGCAACTCTTGAGTAAACTAATAATAAAATAAGAACTGTGCCGTGTAACTTCATTCAAAAATGAAACTTTCTTTGCGTCACTATGAAACAAAATTAGAAAATCATTTCTATTTTGATCATTTCTTTTTTAATTGTATCGAATACATTTTATATTTTGGAACGAAGAGTGCCCTTATAACAATAAAATCTTTTCTTTTACTTTTTACTTTAATTTTAACTCATTAGATTCAATAGTAGGTTCATTCACATAGTATCTCGAATGAGAAAAAAAAAAAGATATCGCACGATCAGATCACTCGAAAAAATAAAATCTGTATTTTGGTTCAATTAGATTCTAAAAAATTCCTATTATCTTTTCCTTT